ATCTAAAAACATATCTTTCCGTGGCACCGGTCGTAAGTACTCTATGGTTTGGTTCTTTAGCAGGTTTATTGATAGAGATCAATCGTTTATTTCCAGATGCGTTAATATTTCCCTTTTTTTCATTATAGTAATGGAGGCACCAAGAAAATTAGAGCTACAATAAAAAATCTGTGCCTAACCCACCTACTTACTCTATCTTATTTTCTAATGAAAATAAATTAGAAAAGAATAAAACCAGATTTGCCCTAGCGAAACTAGGAACTCCGGGTTCCGGGACCAAAAATGAATTAATTAATTACTAATAGCGTGAGAAAGAAAATTGACTAAATGTGACAACAATATCATAAAAATACAAGATAATTCACTGAAAAATTAAATATTGTACAGCAATTCTAAGTATAGAGTTAGAAATCATTATATTCCTTATTATTACTATATTGATATATTGCAACAAAATCTTTTATAATTGGATTTCAATCTAGCAATTTCTATTTTTTTCTTTGTTTTTTCTTCGCTTCGGATAGGAAAATGGAAAAATAGACCAGTTGAGTTAATCAAAAACCCAAAGGAGGTTTATGGCCAGGGGTAAAGATGCCCGAGTAACAATTATTTTGGAATGTACCCGTTGTGTTCAAAACCGGGTTAATAAGGACTCAATTGGAATTTCCCAGTATATTACTCAAAAAAATCGCTATAATACGCCTAGTCGATTGGAATTGAAAAAATTCTGTACCTCTTGTTACAAACATACGATTCATGGGGAGATAAAGAACTAGGTCTAACCGACCGCTCGTGTGTCCGGCTTGCTTTCCAAGAAAAAAGAAAAGCCACATATTATATGTATTAATTATTATATATTAATATTATTTATAGAACAAAAATTATATATAATTGATCCTATATTTATTTATATAGAAAATAAACAAGACAAAGAAATACTTTTTGTTAATTCGAAATCATTTTTGCTACGATCAAAATAGAATTAGGATTTTCAGGACAAGGAATAAAAAAACCATGGATAAAACTAAACGGTTCTTTCTTAAAGCTAAGCAATCTTTTCGTAGGCGTTTGCCCCCGATACAATCGGGGGATCGGATTGATTATAGAAATATGAGTTTAATTAGTCGATTTATTAGTGAACAAGGAAAAATATTATCTAGGCGAGTGAATAGATTGACCTTAAAACAACAACGATTAATTACTATTGCTATAAAACAAGCTCGTATTTTATCTTTGTTACCTTTTCTTAATAATGAGAAAGAATTTGAAAGAAACGAGTCGACTCCTAGAACTACAGGCCTTAGAATTAAAAATAAATAGGCTTGCTCTTCAATTGAATCAAAAAAAAAAACTTCAATCCGACTAAAAAAACGAATTGACATTTTGTTCAAAAAAAAAAGACTTTGGGAATAAATCTTTTTTTATTGAACGTGTTTGTTCAGTATGACGACTTTATAATGATCCTATTATATCCTATTTTACCATACTAATTTCTACTCTACCTTCCCAAATTCACTCAACAGGGAACTTCGCTTAAAACATTACCGGGAATTACTTGTAACCTCTTTATCTTATTTTAAGGTCTTATTGCAAATCATATAAAGACAATTCTTATTTAATATAGCTATTTGTGCAAGTATTTTACGATTAAGAAGCAACTGTCCTTGGTACAGCTTATGTATTAATCTACTATAACTATTGTATAGTTTATAGGCTCGAATTACTGCATTTATGCGAGTAATCCACAAACGACGAAACTCCCTTTTTTTTCTACTTCTATCTTGATGAGCCGAAACTAAAGCTCTTATTTTCTGTTGAGCAATAGTACGAGAAAGTCTTGAATGAGCCCCTTGAAAACTTGATGCAAATAAACGAATTTTGGTTCTACGTCTTCGAGCTATATATCCTCGTTTAATTCTAGTCATTGAATAAATTAAATGAAATTTTGATGAATAACTAATTAATTTCTTTTCTTTCAGTTATTTCCTTTAGCTTTCCTAGTCTATTAATAACAAAACTGATTCTTCCAGTGTATAAAATAAAAATTCCAACGGCTTTTGCTACTCTAACCTTCCTGGCCACGATTTTTTTCTAGGCTTCTCACCTCGAAATAAGAACTTGTATTGATACTAGGTATCAAAAAACATACTAAAATAAACTAGTAAATAGAAAAAAGTATAGTGGTTTCCTTCGTTTCTATGGTTGCTTCTTAACGGCGAGGTCCTCTCTATACACCGGAGCCCCCTCCCTCATTTCATTTAATCAATACTATTGTTAACTTGTACAGTTCACACTCTTTGGCTCTACCCATCATTATCAAGTAATAGGTCTTTCACAAGGAGACCCACCTATAAAGTAACGGTATTTTATTTAATTATGAGGATTTGCTGAGTAGCTGACCTTGTTAGTCCGTTCTTGCAGGAGTCAAGAGTATAATTTTTATACTTTTTAAATAGCATTTCCCTGCTTAATGAAAACTATTTGCTATTAATGGGGAATTCTTTTTCATCTTAAATTAGATGTGTAAGTGATTGGGTTTGTACCAATATCAACCATAAATTAATTTGATACCACAATAGAAGGATATGATAGATCCTTTTTTTTAGATATTTTCACTCTTCGTCTAGTAAATGGTCTCCGTATATTCGATCCTATATCACTGTTACTGATCACTTATATTGGATCAATTCTTTTGGACCAGTACACGATCTGAACGCGTCGCACATACACCCTAGTACATGTTCCTCGTCGCTGAGGACATCCCCCAAGAGCGGGGGATTTCGTGACTTTTTTGATTGGCTGGCGTGTGTTTCTAATAAGTTGTTTAATAGTTGGCATATTGAATCCTATACATAATGGGATGGTTTAGATCAATCCTAACCGGATAATTATGAATAATTTTTTATTAATGTAGTTATAGAATATTTAGAATATTGTATTAACCCCGATAAGAAGATAAAAAATAAAATTGCATACTTACGTAAAATCGCTCTTCTTTTTTTTTATTCAACCGCTACAAGATCAATAAGTCCATAAGCTTGGGCTTCTGTTGCCGACATAAAAGCATCTCGTTCCATGTCTTCGGAAACAACCCATAAAGATTTTCCCGTTCTTTGTGCATAAACCTTTGTGAGGGTTTCGCGCATCTTCAGTAATTCTTCCACTTCCAGGATAAAATTTCCCAGCGTTGTCTTATAAAAAGAACTAGAGGGTTGATGGATCATTACCCTGATGAAATAACATAATAAATTAGTATTCCATCTCGAAAAAATTATATTACTTATAATAAGATAGAAAAACGATAAAATAGAACAACCGTACAGGCTTCTTTTCCACATTGCATACGGCTCTACAATGGAATTCACTTTTATTCCTTTTTTTTTTACCTCTTATAATATAAAATAAATTGATAAGGTCTATCACATAGGTAAATGATCCAATAACCACCCTTCTTTTTGGTTTTTGGAGTACTTAAAAAATACTACGATGGTTCCGTTGCTTTATATATTTATTTCCTCTGTTATTTAGCAATCCCAAAATTTCTTTTTTTCGTATTCTTTCAGAATAATATATATATTGTTAAGAGTTTTTCGGTGTGAAAACAAAAAAGTTTGTGACGCTGAAATGGGTCTCCTGATATATCAGATAAAATAGGAAATATCCTTTGCCTCATACTACTTTTTCGATACATAAGTTAACGCTTTTGAAAAAAAAAAAAAGAATTTCAAATCGAATTCGAAGTGCCATGCTATTATTACTTAATATTTATATTTCATATATCGCGAAGGCATAGTCTTGTCTTCTTTTATTTTTTATCCCAAATCAACTAAAAAACTCATAAAAAACTCATAAAAAACTCATTGGCGCCAAGCGTGAGGGAATGCTATACGTTTGGTAATTTCTCCTCCGACCAGAAGAAAAGATCCCATTGAAGCGGCTAATCCTACGCATATTGTTTGTATGTCTGGTTGCACAAATTGCATAGTATCATAAACAGCTAATCCAGGTATTACCGATCCGCCGGGAGAGTTTATAAACAAATACAAATCCTTGGTATCATCCTCTACACTAAGATATACCATAAGACCAATAAGTTGATTCGAGGCATCGGTATCTACTTCTTGTCCTAAAAAAATGACTCTTTCTCGATAAAGTCGGTTGAGTGGGATAAAATTGTATTCCCTCTGAACCGTACATGCATCTTTTAATGCATACGGTTCAAGACACATCGCAAAAAAAAAAAGAATCAATGTAGAGATTCTAGTTTTTTTTATAAAAAAAAAAGAATTCACTAAACCTTTCGGACTAACTTATCATTGATGTATTCTTTCATCGGAATGAAATTCCAATCACGATGTAATTTTCTGGTTCCTGGATGGTCTTCTTGAATTCTTTTAGGTTTCTGCTCTACTCCGAGTAAAGATCTGACCGGTTTTGATTTACATATATAGGCCTAATATTCGAATACTACACCTTTTTGCTACAACTTATTCTTTTTTTTTTTCAACGAAATTTTATTTCATGTCTCCCGCCAAATATTAATTATTCAATGCATTCATCGCATTACTCAATTTATTATTTATTAACAGAGTGAGATCACTTCTGTTTATATTAGAAATTAGAAATCGAAGATTATATAATAAATAGAATTTAGTCGAATATGATATTAACTAAAAATCATAGATATATTACGAATTGGTTTTTTATAAACAGAGCCTGGATTTTTAATTTTATTGTTCGAACCATAAATTAGGCTAATTGCTAATATAAATCTGTATATCCCCTAGAAAATAGATTTCATCTTCTTCTCATTTTCTTCGTTGCATTTCCATTTCACGCTCCAAATTTTTGATGATTCAATCAATTTTTCTTGGTCGAAAGAGAGGATATCTCAATCGGGGAAGAGAATGGGGAAATACCATATTTCCAAATAGATCGGACAAGTCGCACTATAGGTCAATCCATGATTCCTCTTCGTCTCCAGGATTTTTAAAAGTTACTTGCGGAACACCAATAGGCATTAAACGAAATAAAAATGAAGTAGTATATCTCACTTTGATGTGAAAGCGTAAAAATGGGTTTATTATCTTAATAATCGTTTCTCTTTTATCCTATTTTATCCCGAGATGAAAATAAAAAAGAAGTTCAGAAAAAAGAAAGACAGAATGAAGAAAGGAACTTTATTACAAATAGGTCTTTTCCTTTGTATGATGCACAAATCTAGATGAAGTTACTCATATAAAATGCTTTCAACGTCCTACCATTGCGCATTGGTACTTATCGGGTGTAGAATAAATCTGCTTCTTTTTGTTGCTACGAACAAATATTAATCCTTTTATCGAGATAATTCACTAAAAAAGTAAAGTAAGGTATTATAGTATGGTTTTTTTACAGTGCAATAAAGTTAAATAGCGTTTATTTTTAATTGAAAAAAAAAGGGGGTTTTTCTATGGGTTTGCCTTGGTATCGTGTTCATACGGTCGTATTGAATGATCCCGGCCGTTTAATTTCTGTCCATATAATGCATACAGCTCTGGTTGCTGGTTGGGCCGGTTCGATGGCTCTATACGAATTAGCGGTTTTTGACCCTTCTGACCCTGTTCTTGATCCAATGTGGCGACAGGGTATGTTCGTTATACCCTTCATGACTCGTTTAGGAATAACCAATTCGTGGGGTGGTTGGAGTATCACCGGGGGGACTCTCACGAATCCGGGTATTTGGAGTTACGAGGGTGTGGCTGGTGCACATATTGTGTTTTCTGGCTTGTGCTTTTTAGCAGCTATTTGGCATTGGGTGTATTGGGATCTAGAACTCTTTTGTGATGAGCGTACAGGCAAACCCTCTTTGGATTTGCCCAAGATCTTTGGAATTCATTTATTTCTATCAGGGGTCGCTTGCTTTGGTTTTGGCGCATTTCATGTAACAGGATTGTACGGTCCCGGAATATGGGTATCCGATCCTTATGGACTAACGGGAAGGGTACAAGCTGTAAATCCAGTATGGGGTGTGGAAGGTTTTGATCCTTTTGTTCCGGGAGGAATAGCCTCTCATCATATTGCAGCAGGAACTTTGGGCATATTGGCAGGTCTATTCCATCTTAGTGTCCGTCCGCCCCAACGTCTATACAAAGGATTACGCATGGGAAATATTGAAACCGTCCTTTCCAGTAGTATCGCTGCTGTCTTTTTTGCAGCTTTTGTTGTTGCTGGAACTATGTGGTATGGATCAGCAACTACCCCGATTGAATTATTTGGTCCCACTCGTTATCAGTGGGATCAAGGATACTTCCAACAAGAAATATATCGAAAAGTTAGTGCTGGGTTAGTTGAAAATAAAAGTTTATCTGAGGTTTGGTCTAAAATTCCTGAAAAATTAGCTTTTTATGATTACATCGGCAATAATCCGGCAAAGGGGGGATTGTTCAGAGCGGGTTCAATGGATAATGGGGATGGCGTAGCTGTTGGTTGGTTAGGACACCCTATCTTTAGAGATAAAGAAGGGCATGAACTTTTTGTACGCCGTATGCCTACTTTTTTTGAAACATTTCCAGTTGTTTTGGTAGACGGAGACGGAATTGTTCGAGCCGATGTTCCTTTTAGAAGGGCAGAATCGAAATATAGTGTCGAACAAATAGGTGTAACTGTTGAGTTCTATGGTGGTGAGCTCAATGGAGTCAGTTATAGCGATCCTGCTACTGTGAAAAAATATGCTAGACGTGCTCAATTGGGTGAAATTTTTGAATTAGATCGGGCTACTTTAAAATCTGATGGTGTTTTTCGTAGCAGTCCGAGGGGTTGGTTTACTTTTGGACATGCTTCATTTGCTCTGCTCTTCTTCTTCGGACACATTTGGCATGGTGCTAGAACCTTGTTCAGGGATGTTTTTGCTGGTATTGACCCAGATTTGGATGCTCAGGTGGAATTTGGAGCATTCCAAAAACTTGGAGATCCAACTACAAGAAGACAAGTAGTCTGATATAATATATATTTGTTGTATTTAGTTTTGGAATTTGGTATAGGATACCAAAAAAATCTTGATTTGAATCGCTGTATTTTTTTTTACCCTTGGCCTGCTCTTTCTTTATCAGGGAGACGATCTCAAATAAACAGGTATGGAAGCTATAATTGTAAACCACGATAGAATCTATGGAAGCTTTGGTTTATACATTCCTTTTAGTCTCAACTCTAGGAATCATTTTCTTCGCTATCTTTTTTCGAGAACCGCCTAAAGTTCCAACTAAAAAGACAAAATGATTTTTCTGTATCTCAATTGAAAGTAATGAGCCTTCAATATTGGGAGGCTCATTGCTTCAACTAGTCTCCGTGTTCCTCGAATGGATCTCGTAGTTGTTGAGAGGGTTGCCCAAAAGCAGTATATAAGGCGTACCCAGTAAAACTTACAAGTAAACCCGATATAAAGATGGCAACTAGTGTTGCTGTTTCCATTATTTTAGAGTTTCAAGACCATAAGTGATCCATGCTAAGATCATTTATTTACAACAGAATGGTATACAAAGTCAACAGAACTCAATGAATATAAAATAGGATTTATGGCTACACAAACCGTTGACGGTAGTTCTAGATCTGGTTCAAGACGAACTATTGTAGGAGATTTATTGAAACCTTTGAATTCAGAATATGGTAAAGTGGCTCCTGGGTGGGGAACTACTCCTTTTATGGGTATTGCAATGGCTCTATTTGCGATATTCTTATCCATTATTTTGGAGATTTATAATTCTTCTATTTTACTGGACGGAATTTCAATGAATTAGATTCTATTAACTAGTTTTTCAAGACAAAGTGAAGTATGTAGGTCTCTGATTTTTAGCCTATTCTATATTTGGTAGCTCGACCGTGAAATTTCTTTGTTTCTTTATTTCCGGAATATGAGTGTGTGACTTGTTATAATGGATCCTATGGATAGTACAGGGAATAGGTCTGTCCTGTCATCTTGCTAGAGATAGTTTTATTTCGTCGGATATTCTCTTCGTATCTGAAGCACGAAATATATAAAATATATTACAAAGTATTAGAACTATGATTCATACTTAATATTCAGAACTCGTGGCCGGACTTACACATTTTTTTTAGAGTTAGGTTATAAATTGAAAGCTTTTTTCTTTCAAACTCCCGTTTATGCTTATTTTGATCGAAGTCCAAGGGTCTCTTTGGATTTTTAGTCATTATGCCTATTCATTGAATAAATGATGATACAACGGTTCTTACTCAAGGAATTTCAGGGCTTAGTTTGACCGGGTTTTAGTGACTCATCGTGGTTCTAGTATGAATCTGAGGTTGTAATTGATTAATAGGTCTTAACAAGAAAATTCCTATCACTAATAAATAAAACAATTGTAAAGTTTCATCACGCACAAATAAAAATTACAAAAAAAAATAGGTAATTATAGAAAAGTCAAGAGGCCTGGTCAACATGTAGATGAATGAGCCGACTTGAGGTTTTGGCATTATAACCACAATAAATAACTTTCGGATTTTTATTCGTTCGTATCGTCAGAAAAGAGTGAATCATATAATTAGACAAGACAGTTTCGAACGCAGATCCGATAGAATCTTGTATTTTGGTCTTTATGTTTGAGCCGTACGAGATTAAATTCTCATATACGGCTCTCAGAGGGGAGTACCGCGGTTTACCTATCTCAATAAAATTTATGATTGGTTCGAAGAACGTCTTGAGATTCAGGCAATTGCTGATGATATAACTAGTAAATATGTTCCTCCCCATGTCAACATATTTTATTGTCTAGGAGGAATTACGCTTACGTGTTTTTTAGTACAAGTAGCTACAGGGTTTGCTATGACTTTTTATTATCGTCCGACAGTTACGGATGCTTTTGCTTCTGTTCAATATATAATGACTGAAGCTAACTTTGGTTGGTTAATCCGATCAGTTCATCGATGGTCGGCAAGTATGATGGTACTAATGATGATCCTCCACGTATTTCGTGTGTATCTCACAGGTGGCTTTAAAAAACCTCGCGAATTGACTTGGGTTACAGGTGTGGTTTTGGCTGTATTGACCGCATCTTTTGGTGTAACTGGTTATTCCTTACCTTGGGACCAAATTGGGTATTGGGCTGTAAAAATTGTAACCGGTGTGCCGGAAGCTATTCCTGTAATAGGATCACCTTTGGTAGAGTTATTGCGCGGAAGTGCTAGTGTGGGACAATCCACGTTGACTCGTTTTTATAGTTTACATACTTTTGTATTACCTCTTCTTACTGCCGTATTTATGTTAATGCACTTCCTAATGATACGTAAGCAAGGTATTTCTGGCCCTTTATAGAAACTATATCATAGTTATTTGTAATCAATCATTCGGGTAGGAAAAATAGTAGTTTATTGCTACAAATATGTATTATTGAAAAGAATAAGACATGTATTTGGATATATATCTTCAACTCTACAAAAATATATAAGTGTATTATTTATTTGACAACTCATAGTTGAAGTCAATTTTAGGAAGATTAAATGGATTATGGGAGTGTGTGACTTGAACTATTGATTGGGCTGTGCAGAATAGATATTTTTATCTGCCACATTTGAATTCACAACCAAAAATGTGTATTTGTTCTAACCAGCGTGAAAGCCCCATACAGAAGATAGGCGGGTTTGTTTGAAGAAAATCTTTTTTTCTATGATCAAACTTGATGAGGTTATATATGAATAGGCTTCGTAAGATCCAGTATAAAGAATAAGTGATGCTGCATAATTTTTGTTATGTTTTATATATTTCGCTTATTTAATAGTATCTAAATGGAGTCATTTCCTCTGTGTTGACTTGATTTATTATACTATCGGAGTGAAACAAGGGATCTAAAGAAAAACAGAGGCTAAATTCTATTAGTAAGAAGTAAATCCTTTGTATATAAAAAAAGGCTCTCTTTTTTTTTTGCGGATAAAATCTAATTGCAAGGTCTGAGACCGCCCAGAAAGCACTTAATCAAAATTAACTTTATAAGCCTACTTGGGTCTTGAGCAT